AGCTATGAAAGAAATTCAACAAAATAAAGAAAATAAAGAAAGAAATCCAATATCTGTTTTAAATAAGGCAATACAGAAAATAACCCCTAATATAGCAGTAAAAATAAAAAAAGCAAAACATAGTGCATCGAAAAAAAAAGAAAAACGTGTAAGTGGATCGACTCAGATAATTCCCATTGAAGTAGGACCTAAACAAGGAAAAATACTTGCCATTCGTTGGTTATTAGTGGCATCCCGAAAACGTATGGGTCAAAATATGGCTTTAAAATTAAGTTCCGAATTAATGGATGCTGCCAAAGGTCGTGGTGGTGCCATACGTAAAAAGGAAGAGATTTATAAACTAGCAGAAGCAAATAGAGCTTCAGCATATTTTCGTTAATCCACAGAGAGAAAAAAATTCTTTAATTTAAGGCATAATACTAGTTATTAGTTTATTATTTTAATTATTTTATTGAATGTGATTACTAATATTAATTCATGATCCGGCATGTACAGAATGATTTGAGAAAACTTTATGATTGCACCAATAAAAAGAAAAAACCTCATTAGGTGTGATCTTTTTATATTTATTGTTACTTTTTATAATTGTGAAACAACATCGGGTTATTTACAATTTACATATGAGGGTTGGAAGAAATTTAGTAAAATTGAAGAATTTTACAATCTGGTGTAAGATTGGAAATTATAAATGTATAAAATTTTTTTATTTACGTCGAAGATTGAGAATAGATGGACAACCCTTGACTAGCGGGATTCATTATTATTTTACTTTCTTTAGTAATTTTGCCCAGTTACTTGAGATTCTCCATTATTTAATTTCCTGATGTTAGCACAGTCTTATTTTATTCTCTAGGCCTTTTATCTTTTTCCCTCGTGGGGGGGTGTCCATATATTTATATCTATGTGAGAAGGGAAAACCATCTGTATTCCGCTATAAAAATTTATTTTCTATAATTCTGTTTATATGGTGGTTTTGGTTATTGGTTTAGTTTAGAAGGTTCTACTAAACTAACATTATATTACCAACATTATATTTTTATATCTTATATTATTATTATATATGGTATACACTTTTATATTCCTACAGGAAAGGACCTTTTTGAAGTCAATTACATGCCGCCACTCGGACTCGAACCGAGATGCTCTAGCACTGCTTCCTAAGAGCAGCGTGTCTACCAATTTCACCATAGCGGCTTATATATATATTATATTTATCTTAAATATATTAAATATATATTTATAATCATATATTATATTTAATAATTAAATATAATATTTAATAATTAAACTGGGTATAATTTTTTTTTAATAAAAATTTAAAGGGAAAAACATATAAAAAACATATAATATATTAGTTAAACTAAGCATTTTAAGGTTGATCTTTTTTATTTTAGGCTAGAGTAGTAGTTTAGTTTTATTGTGTATTTTTATTTTAACGAATTCTTTTTTTTTTTTATTTATTTATATAAATATTTGAAGATACAACTCTGGTAAATATAATTATAGAGTTGTATCTTCGAACCGAAATGAGTAAATTTTTGAGTCAAGCCCCTATATTATATTAGATTATTTAGATTATTCCAACATGTTATGTTTTCTTACTTATTTTTTTGTCACACAAAAAACTTTTTGAATTCCCAGTAAAAAGAGATTTTCCTAAGGAAAATGCTTTTAACGCTGTCCAATACCCTTTACCTTTCCAAACATTTTTACGAATACGCTTTTTTGCTGCAGAAGTATGTTTTTTTGGAACTGCCATTTAAATAATTAAGAAATTATTCGTTGGTATAGCTGGATGTGAAAGACATTTATTATTTAAAAAAATATAAACTAAAGGAATAGAGTATATTAATAATAACGTCTTCGACTCGGGTAAAATAGGTCTAATTTTACTTTAAGTTTTAAATTAAAATTTGAGCACGAGTTTTGTCGGTAAAAAAATGGATTTAATTCTAGTTTTATATTCCATACATCACATAGGATGTACTTTCAAGATGCCTTGGTGGTGAAATGGTAGACACGCGAGACTCAAAATCTCGTGCTAAAGAGTGTGGAGGTTCGAGTCCTCTTCAAGGCATAATAATGCTCATTCATTGAATGAGCAATTCAATAAGTAAGAGATCTCTAATTGTAGAATAAGTTTGGCTGCGGATCGCGAAATCTTGGTGATCTTCTCTATCTAATGAACGAGGAGTCTTTTTTAAAATCATCCGCCCTGCACCCACCCCAGAGTATATGCACAGGAATCATAGATTAGAAACCTCTGGTAAAATGCCCGCCCCGCCCGTCAATTACATAGTCAGGGAACTTACCCATTCAGTGACTTTGGAGCTAGACGTTAAGGGTACTGACAGGTCTCAATTCAATAATAGACTAGACGCCTGTAGGCATTCCACCCCTCCTTATCCTTTCCTTTGAGGGCCTACCCGAAAGAGAGTCCAATACTTCTTGGTCTGAACTGGTTCTTTGCTGTCAAAAAATTATGGTTTGGGCAGTTCCTACCATCCATACATAGTGTTTTGATCTAATATTTTAATTTTTTCCGTGTTTCAGCAGTAACATATTGTTCGATGGAGCTAAGGTCCAAAATATGGAAGAAAGAAGCGTTTACACCACTCTACCACCCAGCCAATTATGTTCCCCCCCCTCTTTCATAGCCACATATCTTTCCAGCTAAGGAATGGGAAATCTTTATCCTCTTACATGAATCCAATTTGCATTTCATCCGGGAAAAGCCACCCCTTTCTAAACAATGTCTTTGTCATTTGATCCAATCCATTAGAGTTAGATAGTAAGAGATTTGATAAATACTGATAACTCTCGGATAGAATATTAGAACGGAAAGATCCATTAGAAAATGAAATATTGGTTCTAAACCATCTCTGACGATTAATCAACAATTCTAAGTGCTTTTCGTTTGTATTCTTGATCAACCAGCGTTGATATATATATGTAGGACGCTGATCTATTTGGTAAGTAAGAAGCTTTTTTGACATCTCTTCATCTGCAAATAATTCTTCTTGATGTGAAAACACAGACTGATCTTTGAATATGAAAAAGAGCGGATCTCCAGGGTCCCAAATAAATTGGCTTATTTTCAAATTAAAAAAGCCTTGTTCTTGGAAAAATCTATCTCGTGTCCGGTACTGCGCGGTTCCCAAGAAATTCCCTTGAAGCTCATACTCATCCTCATCCTCTTCATCAGAAATGATCTGCAACCATTCGCCCAGAAATTCATTGGGCCTTTCGATACAATCAAATAGAAAGCCCCAAGGGCGCCAGATTCTAGGAGCCCCCATGTGATTTAATAAATCCTCCTCTATCTGTCCTTCATCCTCCTCTTCTCCAAACTCCGATTCATCTTCTCCAAACTCTGATTCATCTTTTTCTTTTTCATAGAGAAATCTCTGATCAAAGATAGAAAAATTATCTAAGGGATTCTTCGGCTCGGGTCGACGAAGCAATGTAATTCGATCATTCGGACTGCAATCTTTTTCTGTCCGTGAAGATCCCACCGGAACGCCTTCTACTTCAAATAGGCCATAAATTTCTAATAGGCCATGAACTAGATCTGAATCATTATCAAAGAGTTTATAAGAGGTGATCCAATTTTTTTCATCGGGTCCGGGTAGAGACCAAAGATCTTTAGCGACCGATCCGGCAGAACAAGTCAAAAGATAAAGAAGTATCGTTAATTTCTTTATGCTCGTTCCAAGTTCGAAGTACCATTTGTACAAATAAGAATCCTCTTCCTCACAGAATTTATTTTTCATATAGATAGATATAGGATCTATGAGGGGGCAATTACTTAGAAGTACATTTTGTGCTATAGCCCTCCCTATCTGATAAGAAAGGATCCCATGATCCTGAACAAATCTTAACTGGGATCGCAAATCCCAAGTTTGTCTATGAAGAGCGAATCTAATTATATTACTGTCTATAATTGATTTTTTATATGAAATACTAATTGATAGGGCCTCATTGGTAAGTGCTACAAGTTCTCTTGTATTGGAACTCAAGGTTATGGAACCGAATCCTTTAGTATGGAACATTTTCTTTTCCAAGTAAAATCCCCTAGTATATGAAATAGTGAAAAAGTGCTTTCGTTGTTGTGGAGTAAGAAGCCTTCGTATCTTAATACACGTATTTAATTTATTCGGAGCTATTAGACGGGGATCCACCATTTTGGGAATATTAGTCGAGGCAATAACAATAAAATCTCTAGTGGAACATCTTTCAAAGAGATGGTTCGTTAATAGACCGAAGTTAGACTCATCCAGATAATGAATATTTTCAATCCATATTATGCAAGGAGACATTGCTTTTGCTAAGTTTAATTGAAGGGTGATATATGATAGGTAGTCCATCCACCATATCATATCCTCCATGTCATCATAGTGAGCATTAGTTAGCGCATCCAGCTTTATATCAAGGTCAGGATCGATTTCGTCACTAGCATCAATATCGTCACTAGCATCAATATCAATATCGTCATCGTCACTAGCAGGAAAAATACTCTCCCCAAAATCGTCATCGTCATCGTTATTGTTATTACTATCAAGATGATAACCACCATCACTATTAAGATGATTACCATCACTATCAAGATGATTACCATCACTATCAAGATAATTACCATCACTATCAAGATAATTACCATCACTATCATCAGAATCATCATCATCAATATACAGGAACTTCTCCAGAGATACCGTAATGAAAGGAACTAAGGAGTTTGTCACTAGGTCTTTGACCAAATAGGAGAGTCCAGTTCCTAGAGAACCTATCACAAAAATACCCCTAGAGGGGAATAAGGCAAAGCGGAGCGAAAAAGGTTTTCCACTAGATGGTAAATGCTTAGTCCCATATGAAGTTTGTGAATAAGTGATTGTCTGATAATTAGCAAGGAATACCCGTCTTTCTGCTAAACAGGATGTAGTAAACTCATAATTCAATAGATACTTGTTTTGAATGTCAACTAAGTATCGTAAGTAATTTGCTCCCGGCTGTTCTTGATAACCTTTTGATAAATGATCACTATGAGTTAGACTCGATAGAATTTTATCAATTCTTTTTTCTGTCGTTAAGGTGGAGAACTGAACCAAGAATTGTCTTTCTTCATCATGAATAGAAGCACTCTCCTCGACCCAAGATTCTATTTTATTATCATCAAACCAATTCTCATTCACGTTTTTTCTTTTTTTTATCAATGAATAGATCTCTTTACTTGTATGACTTAGATGTCTCGTATTTTTTAAAAAAGTGATTCTATTGATGTTTGGTACTTGATCGATAATATCAATGAGATTGATATTCGAATATTTCTTCTTAGAACGTATTGATTTGACCCCAAAAGCGGAACAAAGCATGTTGCCGACAGAAGCACTTATTTTTTCTAGAGAATCTTCTAATTGTTCCAGAGCAACTAGAAAGAGATTCTTTAAAGAATTAGGTGCATATGTAAGATACCTATACAGAAGTTTTCTCAACTCAATAATAGATGATTCCATCATAAAAGATTTGACCCTTTCGAACTCTGTCTCTAACTCACTAGAGGCCTCGGAAACGGAGAAAAGAGGTATAATAACGAGATTTCCAGCAAAAATAAGAAAGAAAGAGATTAAATAGAGGAACTCCCGTGACGATCTCAGTTGTGTCGATATCAATGGTGACTCATTATTTAGATTAATAAGTTGTTGGGACCGAAGGAAAGACTTTAAAGACTTAATAGAAATATAACTATTCCATCGTGTAAGACAGAATTTTTTCTGAAGAATTCGCCATGATCTACGAAAAATAGATAGAAATTTTTCACTGCTACTTCTACTTAGTATCGGCAATAATTCTGAAAAAGTATCTAAAAATATCCAATTTATATATTTGTACCCCGTCGAAGTAAAGAACCACGGCATACATTTTTTTAATAGATTCCATTCTCGTTGAAAGGTTCTATACATCTGCCCTTTATCAACGCATTTATTTAGACAAAGACTCCGGGTTTTCCTCTTTTCGGTTTTGGATAGTAAATATTTCTCATAATATGGAGTAAAACCCATGTTGAGATACATCTGCCCTTTATCAACGCATTTATTTAGACAAAGACTCCGGGTTTTCCTCTTTTCGGTTTCGGATAGTAAATATTTCTCATAATATGGAGTAAAACCCATGTTTGAATTTAAATACTGATGCAAGTTCTTCTCTTCTGAATCTATCTGATTCAGATCAGGTTGACAATAAGTTCTTTCAAAATTGACTCTTTCTCCCTCTGTTATAGGTGTTCCAGAAATTGAGTAAATAGTTCTACAAACGAATGGATCGTATCGACTTGGAAAATGGAAATATTTTGACAAGTTATACGTTTCGTCACCACTTTGTGGAAAATCCTTAGGTATGAATATGTTAGATATCTGTGACTCGATTGGTGAAATAGTATCTCTCCCCCCCCAAACAGGTTTACCAAGGCACAAAGAAAATATTTTGTTGCGAATGAATAAGATATTGAGGAATTGTCCATATGTCAAATAATAATTATTGATACGGGCCCTTTCCACAGAAAAGGGAAATCTTGTGTTACAATAGAAGCAGAAGTGATGTGGATTATTCAAGAATAGAAGTAGATTTGCTTTATAAAAAGAAGATATCAATGAACTTCTATGAAATGGTTTCACGGGATTAAGCCAATTGTCGTGGAATATCATTGAGAAATAGGAATCCGTCTTATCAAAGGATTTCCTGCAATTATTTATGAATGAGCCAATCATCCACTTGGCTAGCTTATTGAAGAAAAGGGGTCTTCCTCCATCGATCAATAATTTAGATTTTAGGGAAGTATCATGATCATCCAATGACTTGTACAAAAATGAACTAAGTGACTTGGACAAAAATGAACTAAGTGACTTCAAAAATGAACTAAGTGACTTGGACAAAAATGAACGCAATTGCTTCGAATTATACAAAGCTATTATTGCAACGTCAAACCGCTTAACTTTACTTAAGCGTAATAGATCAAATATGTTGATAACCTCAGACCAATCATCTTCATTAAAGCGTAATCGATCAATAATTAATATGTTGAGAACCTGAAACCAATCATTTTTACTTAAGCGTAATCGATCAAATATGTTGATAACCTCAGACCAATCATCTTCATTAAAGCCTAATCGATCAATAATTAATATGTTGAGAACCTGAAACCAATCATCTTTAATAATGCGTAATCGATCAAATATGTTGTTGAGAACCTCAGACCAATCATCTTTAATAATGCATAATCGATCAAATATGTTGTTGAGAACCTCAGACCAATCATCTTCACGTAATCGATCAAATATGTTGTTGAGAACCTCAGACCAATCATCTTTAATAATGCGTAATCGATCAAATATGTTGTTGAGAACCTCAGACCAATCATCTTTAATAATGCGTAATCGATCGAACACTATTTGAAAATTGCTCTTCTGCTCAGAAACGATTAGAGAAATAAAGATAAGAGGATCGAAGCATTTATTCTGACTATTTTTAAAATTCGATAATAAATGTTGGTTGATTGTATATTTACTTATAGTTCTATGATTCATAGTATCCTTTCCTGTTTGATCCCTTTGAATTCCATATTCAAAGTTGCGAGCAGATTCATTATCTTCATAAATAGGAGATAGAACCAATAAATCTTTCTTTTTTGATTCATCCCCGGCCTCATTTAATAATTCTTTTTTATCCAATCCGAAGGCAAATCCCTTATTATACACCAGATCTGGCTCGGTTATTGATAGAGTGAATAGATCTGCTATTTCTTTTAATCTCTCTTCTGATTCAAAATAGTGGTGTAAGGTGTATCCTCCCCCGTTCCGGTCATGGAAGAATAGATTAAAGAAATCAAAAAATATATTTTTGTTCAAGAATGAAATCTTATTGGAACTGTCCATATCCAGTTCATCCTTCAGAACCCTATCACACCCCGGATATGATGAAATAGGATGAATTGAGACAGTATTTTGTAAATACGTAATTATCTTGAATATATTAACCAGTTCTTTATTTTCCGATCGCCTGGAAGGGAGAAAAGAAAGATCTTGTTGTTTCTTCAACAATTTATGATCTCTAGTGGACCTCTCTGTAGGATTCGAACTCAGATGAAGTTCTGACCCTCTAACAGATAAAAAAGAACGAACCGACCTCCTAATAAATTCTTTGATTGCTTCTGGAAGCAATTGGTCTGATTCTTTTTCTCTTTCTTCTTCTGATTCTTTTTCTCTTTCTTCTTCTGATTCTTTTTCTTCTAGTCTTTTAATCGTTCTGATCTTTTTGTGATATTCAGAAGTACTCAGATATTTGAAGATATTTTCTGTTTTTCTAAGATAGAGGAGCGAAAGAATCAACCTATTTATATTGGAAGACCCGACCAATTTTTCCAATGTATCATTTCTGGGTCCAATGGAATTCATAGGTATAGGAAGAAGCCACCCCCAATAGATATTTTTTCTTTCGACCATATTTCGATTGTTAATACGATATATAAGGACCGCTACTAAAAAGAGTATTACACCCTTGATCCTGAAATATAGATTGCTTGTTAAACCCTGCGAATTGCGTGAAAGTAGGATACTAAAAATTCGGGGGTCAAAGAGTTTTAGAAAACGTTCTTGGTGGAAAAAAACGTGAATAAAAGACCCTACCGAATTGAATTTAGTCCATGAATCTAATAAATAGTGAGAATTCTTGATCTCTCTCAAGATCTCTCTAAATTCTAAAATCCAGAATTTGAATGGATGTTCTATCATTTTGTCCTCCTAAATATTTAATTACAATTTGGTTATTGACCGTGTTAAGCATCCATGGCTGAATGGTTAAAGCGCCCAACTCATAATTGGCGATTTCGTAGGTTCAATTCCTACTGGATGCACGCTAATGGGACCGTCTGGCTCCAATGGAATCTAATAATCCCGAATCGGTGTGATATATTTATGGTTAGTTATAGTCGTGGGCGAACGGCGAGAATTGAACCCGCGCATGGTGGATTCACAATCCACTGCCTTGATCCACTTGGCTACATCCGCCCTCTACAATTTATTATTTTTACTATTTATTTAATAAAAATTTTTTTGTTATGTTAGTTAAATTATGTATACACCATTTCCTTTTTTATAAAGATTAAAAATTTAAAAGTTGAATATTTCAGTAAATTTAACCCTTCTTACATACTACATCAACATTTCAGAATAGTGGAAATCCATAAATTTTTTTCCAAGATCTCAAATTTTGATTTGTGGCCCATTATCATATTAATAGAATTAATATCCAAATACCAAATTTGACTTCTATATACTCCCTGTAAACCGGAAAAAACTTTTGGGAACGTTAAAAAAAAAACATCTTCTTCCGACGTAAGAAATTCTTCCAATACCAATCTTTTCACAAAAGTACGTACAGTACTTTTGTGTTTCCGAGCCAAAGTTCTAGCACAAGAAAGTCGAAGTATATACTTTATTCGATACAAACTTTTTTTGTTTGAAGATCCACTATAATAATGAGAAAGATTTCTGCATATACACCCAAATAGGTCAATAATATTAGAATCTGATAAATCAGTCCGAATCGGCTTACTAATGGGATGTCCTAAGACGTTACAAAATTTAGCTTTAGCCAATGACGAAATCAGAGGAATAATTGGAATAAGGGTATCAACTTTTTTAATAACATTATTTATTAGAAATGAATTTTCTAGAATTTGACTACGTATCACTGAAGGGTTCATTCGCAAGCTTGAAAGATAGCCTAAAAATTCAAAGGAATTTTTGGATAATTGGTTTATATAAATCCTTCTTGGATCAAACCACAGCGAAAAACGGCATTGCCAAAAAGTAATAAGGTAACATTTCCATTTCTTCATGAAAAAAGACGTCCCTTTTGAAGCCAGAATGGATTTTCTTTGATACCTAATATAATGAATGCGAGGTTCCTTGACCAACCATAGGTCCACCTGAAAATCCTTAACTTCTACAAAGACATTCAGAAAACGTTCTATTTTTCCATAGAAGTAGATTCGTTCAAGAAGAACTTCAAAGGGTGTTGGTCGTAAATGAGATTGGTTACATAGAAAGACTAAAATGGATTCGTATTCATATACATGAGAATTATATAAGAATAAGAATAATCTTTTATGCCTTTTTGAAAAAGAGGACCCAGCTTTCTTTGGAGTAAGAAGACTAGTCCAATTCCAATACTTGTTGAGAAAGAATCGCAATAAATGCAAAGAAGGGGCATCTTTTACCCAATAGCGAAGAGTTTGAACCAATATGTCCACATGGACAGAGTAGGGTATTAGCATATTTAATACCAAATTTAAATGTAAAAAATTGTCCTCTAAAAACGGAAATATTGAATGAATTGATTGTAAATTCTGATATTTTACTATCTTTTTTTCTTCTATAAGAGATATTAATCGTAGATAGAATGGAATTTCCACAATAAAAGAAAATYCCTCTGATATGATTTYAGAATACATAKTTTTGTTAGAATCATTAGGAAAAATAATAAAATAATTCTGTTGATACATTTGACTAATTAATCGTTTCACAATCAGTAAACTGGATTTATTGTCATAACCCGGATTTTCCGACAAAGGCCAAATAGATCTACTGAAACCACGATCATGAGCAAATGCATAAATATACTCCTGAAAAATAAGTGGATATAGGAAGTCGTGTTGTTGATATCTCTCTAGCTCTAAATATCTTTTGATTTCCTCCATTTAAAATTTGATTTGAATAACAAAGTATAAGATTTTCTTTGGGGTTATAAAATGATAATACAGTAAAAACAAGCTATTCTAGTAAGAATAGATACCTCGGAAACAGGTAAACTTCTCACTCTATACCCCCCTTCCCATTTTTTTACTTAAATTCGTCTATGGATAACAAGAGGGTTAGCAATCTTTTATTTTTTAAACCTAATCGCTCTTTTTATTTCGGAAAAAACTTTCTTTATCACTATACTGCTTCTTTTACACATACATCTTCATTCCATAATAGAGAATGCTAATAGTTAGGATTCATTAAAAATAATTTATGATCCACTCATTGGGAAGAAGTCCTTCCCGTATTTAGAATCTATTTTTAACGTCTAATTAGATCGGGAAATTATTCAAAAGCCAATTGCTTTTTCTTTCTAATAATTAATTGAAGCCCGAGGCCTATTCATTCGACCCAACCTTTTCATTTTGTTATAAAAATGCGAACAAGATTTTGTGCCGATCCTAGCAAATATATTCAGAACTCTCCGTTGATACGACATGCTATTTTTTCCATTTATTACCTTTCTTCCAAACTAATGATATGGACTAATTCCTCACTTCATCAAAATGTGTAAAATATTATAGCCGTACTTAAAAGCCGAGTACTCTACCGTTGAGTTAGCAACCCGAAGAAGGAAATAGAGATTAAACAAAACTTAAACTACCAACCTTTAACTAAAGAGTATAGATACAATTGAATAAAATTCAATTTACACAAAGAAAAAGAAGATTATATGAGCTAATCAAACCACGAGCTAACAAACCCTAAAAAGTGGGTTTTCTAAATGATTCAAAAAAAAATTAGATGAAAAGACAAGAAGTTCTCATATAAAAGATAATATAGATAGACTTTTATAAATTTATAAAGAACTTCTCGTGTTATCTACCCATTTTAAATAAAAAAATCTCTTGTATCAAAGAAAGTATTATTTTCAAAATTTTTTAATTTTGAATTAAAAAACCTGTGGGGCAGAACTAAATAGACCACGTTCACTTATTAAGTTACGTGGAAAAAGTTACATTTAATTTTATTTTAATTATATGAATTTAACAATACAATAATATCCAAAATTATTAATTGACACTTAATAATGAATATATTTAAAAAATAAAAAAAAGAATAAAAATAGTGAAAAGAATATAAGATAAATAATAGATTATTTTTTCCAATCCATAATATATTTTTTTAAATTTCAATTTCAATATAAAAAGAATGAAAATAAAAAAAGGAATAATAAAGAAGTAATTTAAAAAAAAGATCCTATTATTTGATACATAAAGATATATTTTAAGGCATACAATATCTGTATTGTTTTTTAATTCATAATGATATCTTTTTAAAAATTCAAAAATTTTTAATGCATAATAATTTAAAAAAAGAGATACAGACTTTATATTCTTTCTTGGTTTATAATAACCTCTATTTATAGAAATTCTAAATACATAATCCTTAAAAAATTCTAATACATAATTAAATTTTTTACCAATTTTTAGAGATATAATCTTTGCATCTACTAATATCTTTAATGTCCAAGATAGATAATTAAATATTTTATAATATATTTCCTTATCTAAGATATAACCTATTCTAACAATTTGGTCAATGTACAATGGACATATCTTATATATTTTATTCAATATATTATCTAGAATATAATCTATAATTTCAACTGTAGCATCTATAAAATCTAATAATTTAAAAGATAAA